ATATACTATTTAACTATTATTATTTCAAGTATTATACTTATACTTAGATACCCTGTTTATTCTTCTCCAGTTTTTTATAGATTAATAATATTTTTTGCTAGGGTATATATTATTTTTTTTATAAGAGTATTTTTAAGTGGATGATACAGTTACTTATTATTTTTAGTATATATTGGAGGATTATTAGTTTTATTTATATATGTTTGTTTTATATCATCTAATGATAAATTAAGAAAATATTTACCAAACTTGTTTTTAATTATTTTAAATATTTGATTCTTTTTGTTTGAACCAGTTTCAGAAGTAAGTAGCTTATTTATAGGATTTTCTATGTATGAAAGTTCTTTTCTTATAAGTATGTCTATATTTATATTATTGGTAGTAATTTTACTTTTTTCTTTATTTATTATTATTCGTATTGTAAATTTAAAAAAAAGTTTAATTGTTTAAAAGAAAAAATCAAATTACATTTATTTTATTTAGATTGAGATTATTATTTATATTAAGTTATCTTACAATATATAGTAATCTTTATATTGTTGATTTTTCTATATTATCATCTAATTCTAGAGAGTTTATTTTTTCTCTTATTTTAGATAAAGTTAGCATTTTATTCGGTATTGTTGTTACACTAATCTCTGGTAGGGTATTTATATTTTCTCGGAAATATATATCTGAAGAAACCTATTTTTTTCGATTTTCATTAATTTTATTATCTTTTGTTATTAGAATATGTATACTAATTTTTAGGGGTTCATTTATTTTTATACTACTAGGTTGAGATGGGTTAGGGGTAACATCATTTGCTTTAATTATTTTTTATCAGAGAAAAGATTCTTTAGTAGCAGGTTTTCAAACATTTTTAATTAATCGATTAGGTGATGTTTTTATTATTATTTCGTTTGTTGCGTTTTTATTTTCAGGGCAATTTTGTTTTTCTTACTCTATATCAACTAATTATACTATCTTATTACTATTATGTTTAGCTGCTTTAACTAAAAGGGCTCAGTATCCTTTTAGAAGTTGATTACCAGCAGCAATGGCTGCTCCTACACCTGTAAGTGCTTTAGTTCATTCTTCTACTTTAGTTACAGCAGGTATTTTTTTGATTATTCGTATAACTATTCAAAATCCTATCACTTTTGATTTAAGAGAAATATTATTATTTTTAGGAGCAATTACGTGTTTATTAGGGGGAACTGCAGCATTATTTGAATTTGACCTAAAAAAAATTATTGCTTTGTCTACTTTAAGACAACTAGGGTTAATAGTTTTTACCTTAGGGATAGGTTTACCTGATTTAAGGTTGTTTCATTTATTTACTCATGCTTTATTTAAAGCTTTATTATTTATTACAGCTGGAGGAATTTTAATTTCTTCATTTGGAAGTCAAGATTTACGATATTTAGGTAATATTTGTAATACTATACCTTTTAGTACGGCTATTTTTAATATTAGTGGGTTTTGTTTAATAGGGTTACCGTTTTTAAGGGCTTTTTATTCAAAACATATAATCTTAGATAAAATAATAATAACTAATATTAATATAGTTTCTTTTATAATTATAAGATTTGCTTCAATAATAACTATTATTTACACAATTCGTATAATAAAATCTTTAATTTGGGAAAAACCTAGGTTAACAATAATGAATAAAGATAATTCATATTTAATTCACCTTCCTATAATAATTCTAGGCTTCTTTTCGATTTTAGGTGGAAAATATTTATTAAATATAGAAAACTGATTTTTAAATTATTCTTTAAGACCAAATTCTAATATTTTAAATCTTATATTAATTCTAGGTGTTTTAATTGGTTTACTAGTAAAATTTAATTTTAATTCTTATATATGGTCAACCTTGTTTTATTTAACTCCAATATATAACTTTTCAGGTAAATTAATTTACCCTTTAATTAATAATTTAAAATATTTAGATTATGGATGACTAGAGGTATCCCCACAAATAAATTATATTTTACTTAAATTAAGAGCTAAAGTAGACTCATTAATGAGTTGACCTAAACAGATTTCTGGATTTTATCGTGTATTTTTATTAGGGTTAATAATTTTTATTTATGTTAATACTAATTTCTAGATTATTAACTATAGTTTGTGTTTTGATTTCAGTAGCATTCTATACTTTATATGAGCGAAAAATTTTAGGGTATGTACAAATTCGAAAAGGACCTAAGTCTGTTGGAGTTTTAGGTATTTTACAACCTTTTGCAGATGCAGTAAAATTATTTGTTAATGAGATAATCTTACCTTTGTCTAGAAATAAACTTATATTTTGTATTATACCAATATTTGGGTTTTCTATAGCTTTATTTTTATGAATTTTATATCCTAGAAATTTTAATGTTAAATATATAGCTTTTGGGTTAATAATTTTTTTATGTATTACCTCTTTGAATGTTTATACAATCATAATTAGAGGATGAACATCAAATTCTAAGTATGCATTTTTAGGAGCTTTACGTGCATCAGCTCAAACTATTTCATATGAAGTTAGAATATTGTTTATTTTAATAATTCCGGTTCTAATATTAATAGATTTAAGACTGGACAGAATTATAAGATTTTACTCAGTTGGTTTTCTATTGTTACCAATTTTAATAGTGTGATTTACGTCAACTTTAGCCGAAACTAATCGTGCGCCTTTCGATTTTGCTGAAGGTGAGAGAGAACTAGTGTCTGGTTTTAATATTGAATATGGTGGTGGATTATTTGCATTATTGTTTTTAGCAGAGTATGCTAATATTATTTTTATATCAATAATAAGAATAGTTATGTTCTTTTCTTCTAATAATTTTTTCATTTTAGTTCTTGGTTTAATATTATTTTCAACTTTATTTCTCATAACACGTGCAGCTTACCCCCGGCACCGTTATGATCTCTTAATAATACTTTGTTGAAAGTCTTTTTTACCTTTTAGAATTTGTGTTTTATGTTTAATTGTTTTGTGTAAATTATATTTTACAATTCTAATACTTTATATTAGTATATTTATAATTATTTTGCTAGGATATAGATTTTTATTTAATTCAAAATATATTTTAAATTCTTTAATTATTTTAGAAATAATTATACTGTTTAGAATGGTTTTTATATTATTTTCATTTAATTTAATTATAATAAGAAAATACATATTTTTAGTTGTTATAACATTTATTGCTTGTGAAGCCGCATTAGGATTATCAATACTTATTTCATTCGTCCGGTTGCGTGGGAACAATATAATTAATTCTTTATCTATAAATTGTTGGTAAAATATTAGGTTATTTAAACCTTTGACCTTCAAAGTCAAGAATCTTTATTGATATTTTGTAAAAACTAGTTTAATAAAAAACATTTAGTTGCAAACTAAAAAATAATTTTTTATTGTTTTTATTTGAATATTCGAGAAATAGTTAATTTGCCAAGACCTATTAGAATTTCTATTTGATGGAATGGTGGTTCTATTTTAGGGGTTCTTTTGGCTATGCAAATTTTAACTGGCTTATTTTTATCTATACATTACACATCTGATATTGAAAATACATTTAATTCAATTGTACACATTATACGGGATGTCCCAATAGGGTGGGTATTTCGGTTTTTACATGCTAATGGTGCTAGATTTTTTTTCTTATTCATTTATTTACATTTAGGACGAGGGTTATATTACCAATCATATATAACCCAACCCCGGACATGAATAGTTGGGGTAACAATTTTCTTTATTAGAATAGCAACTGCATTTTTAGGTTATGTTTTACCGTGAGGTCAAATGTCTTTTTGAGGTGCTACTGTTATTACTAACTTAATATCTGCTATTCCATATTTTGGGCCATCATTAGTAGAATGAGTATGAGGTAGATTCTCTGTTGGTCAACCTACTTTAACTCGTTTTTTTAGGTTACACTTTATTTTACCATTTGTAATTTTAGCTTTTACTATAATTCATTTATTATTTTTACATGAAAAAGGAAGTACTAACCCGTTAGGAGATTTAAACCATTCTGGTAAAATTCCATTTCATCCTTATTTTACATGAAAAGATTTTGTTGGGTTTATAGTAATATTATCAATATTAATATTTATTGTTTTTTTTTATCCTAATGCATTAGGAGACCCAGAAAATTTCACTATAGCTAATTTTAAAGTAACGCCTACACATATTCAACCTGAATGATATTTTTTATTTGCATATGCAATTTTACGTTCAATTCCTTCCAAGTTAGGAGGAGTTATTGCTTTAGTACTATCAATTTTAGTTCTTTATTTTTTACCATTAACCATTATAAAATATTGTATATCAGGTTCATTTAATTTATTTTTTCAGGTTTCATTTTGGTTATTTGTTTCAATATTTATTTTATTAACCTGATTAGGAGCTTGCCCTATCGAGGAGCCTTATATAACTTTAGCCATCCCGTGTACTATTTTATATTTTTTATATTATATTTATATTTTATTATTTTAGTTAGTTTATTAATAGAATATTGGTTTGTCAAATCAAAGGAAAATAATAATTTACTTTACAAATAGCTTAATTTTTTAAAAGCTTAGTGCTGAAGACGCTAATATGATTTTATATCTTTGTAAAAATTAGTTTTTGGGGCCAAATAAATTTGTTTGATCCTGCATCTCCTATTCAGGAAGAAATGGTTTTATTTCACGATCATGCTATAATTTTATTATTAGGTATTTTTAGATTTGTTGCCCTTTTAGGTTTAAACTTATTATTAAATAAATTTTCTTCTCGAACTATATTAGAAGCTCAAACATTAGAAACAGTGTGAACTATTATTCCAGCATTATTATTAATTTGATTAGCTTTACCTAGTTTACGATTATTATACTTATTGGATGAACAATCTAATAGTACAGTTGTATTAAAAAGTACTGGACATCAATGATACTGATCTTACGAAATTCCTTGTATTAATTTAGATAGGTTTGATTCTTATATATTAAACTCTAGGGATTACAATTTATTAGAAGTTGATAGTCGTATTTTTACCCCTTATAATGTAAACACTACTATTATTACGACATCAGCTGATGTTTTACATGCTTTTACTATTCCTTCTATTGGAATAAAAATGGATTCAGTTCCTGGACGACTTAATTCAATAAGAACATTTTTAAACTACCCAGGAGTATATTATGGTCAATGTTCCGAAATTTGTGGTGCTAACCATTCATTTATACCTATTGTATTAGAAGCTATTAATTTTAATGATTTTTAATTTTTTTTGAAAGCATAAATTATGCAATAGATTGTAAATCTATGATTGAACTCTGTTCTCTTTTTTGAAGTATAATTATTTTACATTTACCTTCCAAGTAAAAAATCTTTTAAAAAAGCTGAGAAGTAGGTTAGACATTTCAAACCGAGGCTCTGTGGCAGTCTAGATCCCATATAACTGGCTTCTCAAGGTTTTTTCTTTGGAAAGAATCCTCTAAGAAGCTCAAATCTTCTTGTGCATAACACCTAAAGAAAAAAAAGAACTAAAGTTCTATCTTAGACGCTTAAAATCTATGCATTACATCTGCCATTTTAAAAAAATAATGGTTTTTCATGGATAGTAGTTATACAAATAATTAAAATAAATATTGAAATAAACACAAACAGGAAAATTAACACCCCAGAAGTAGGTCTTAATTGAGGGATACTAAATTAACTACAGTAGTAGTACTCTTTTAATTAACAGTTAAATGCATTTATTTTATGCTATAATTTAAAGGATGTTCGGTACTGTATAGTTTTAATAACAAAGTAAAAATATAAGCTTGAATAAAACAAACAAATACTTCAAATATATTATATCCTACTGATACTAGTAAAACTATAAGTATAGTTTTGAAATTTAAAGTCGTTAAACAATTAGCAATTAAGGATAAAACAATATGACCGGCTCTAATATTTGCAATTAGTCGGACGGTTAACGTTAAAGGTCGAATTAGAATTGAAATTGTTTCAATTAATACTAAAAAAGGTACTAGTACAGCCGGTGCACCTCTAGGGACTAAATGAGCAGCAGATTTTTTAAATGAATAGTTGAAACCTCTTAAAATTAATAAAAATCATATTAATAAAGCTGCAGAGGAAGCAAATCATAATGAACTACTTATTGTATAAGAAAAAGGTGTAAGACCTAATAAGTTTAAATTAATCAAAAAAAAAAATAACACGGTAACAAAAATTCCAAATGGTAAAATTTTTTTGTTTCCTTGTCCAAAACTTATTAAGCTTAAGTTTATATTAAAATTATTTCTAAATGATTTATTAAACAAAATAAAAATTAAAATTACAGATGGTATTCATGATCATATACTGTTACACCCATCTAATGAAGAAAATAAATCTGTTATAATTTGTTATTAAAGGAATAATTTCCAATTCTAAGGTCGAAACTTAGTGCGATTTTTTCGCTTTTTAACAGATAATTATTAAAAATTACATTTTTATCTTGAAAAGATAATGTGAAACACTTCAAAAAAAGAAACAGTTTCCACTAATTCTACTATGTTACGACTTATCTCCCCTAAAAGGCGAGAGTGACGGGCGATTTGTGCACAAATTAAATTAAATTCAAAATATATTAATATTAGTGTTTACTTTCAAGTCCATCTTAAACTATAATTTAAATTATAGTAAACGAAATTTTATATTGTAACTCACCTTACGACTTAAACATATGCTACACTATGACCTGTTATTAGTAATTAAATATTTTAAATTTTACCTTAAAGTAAAATTTTTTAACGGCAATATATAAGCTCTTAATTTAAGTAAAATAAACTTGTGGGTTATCAATTATCTGGTAAGTTCCCCTGAAAATTTAATTTACCGCCATGATTTTTAAGTTTATATTTTATAAATATTACTGCTTAGAAAATAATTTTACATTTCTTAATAACAGGGTATCTAATCCTGGTTTTATAATTGAAATTTAATTAAAAAATATTTTATTAGGTATTATTTTAATTAAAATTTTACATAAAAATTAAAGTAATTAAAATTTTAATTTTCTAAAGGAAATTAAATTAAATAGGTATGACCGCGACTGCTGGCACCTAATTTGTCTTAAAACTATAAGAGAACTGAATTTTTGTTACCAAAATTGTTCAAAGTTGCTAGCTGGGTAGTACTAAATGTTCCCATAATAGTTTATCTTATAATAATTTTTCCCATTAAATCAAAGTGGTATTTAAAGAGATAAAATCTTGTTTGGGTTATGGGCCCAATAGCTTTAATATAGCTTATCTTTAAAGTTAGTTCGTTCAATCTAATGCTCCTTCTTTTCATTCGTGAAATAACCCAGCTAATAAAATTAGTATAAATATTAGAAAACATATTTTTACTAAAATAGTATTATAAACGGTTATAATAGAAAAAATTGGAAAAATTAATCTAATTTCAATATCAAAAATTAAAAATAAAATAATTAAAATAAAAAATCGTATGGAGAATGGTATACGCATTTCTCTTAAAGGTTCAAATCCACACTCGAAAGCTGATTTTTTTTCATTAGAATTATAATCTCTATAATTAATAAACAAATATATAAGAAATATAATAATTCTTAATATAAAAGATAATAATATAACTTGAAGAATTCGTTTTTGATAATTTTATCTGAGAAAGATTTTCAAAATCTTCTACTAAAAAACGAAAAAACTTAAATTGAAGCTGCTAACTTTAATTTGGGGAATTTAATTCTCCTTTTTTCTTGATATTAAGATTATTATTTGGAAGATTATCATTACTGTTTTTTAATTCTTGGTTTGTTAGATTAATTACAATAATTTTAGTGTTTATGTTGTGTATATTCAATATAAATCAATTTTTTAGTGGGATAACAGTCTATTTTTTTAGATTTTCTATTTATAATAACTTATTAATAATTTTAAGTGTAATATTATGTGTTTTAGCTATTATCTCAACTCCGGATAATAAAAAAGTTAAATATATACTATCTATTTACTGTTTAATAATTATTTTATTATTAGCTTTTTCAGTAAATAGAAATATTATATTTTATATTATATTTGAAGCTTCATTAATTCCTACATTACTTTTAATTGTGAGATGAGGGTATCAACCTGAACGGGTCCAAGCAGGTTCATACATAATACTATATACAGTTTGTGCATCATTACCCTTATTAATGGTTTTATTATATTATAATAAACATAATTCTTCTAGAATAATATTATTTTCTTCTATGAAAATTGAGAGTTTTATTTTATTAATATTGGTTTTATTGGCTTTTTTAGTAAAACTTCCTATATATACTGTTCATTTATGATTACCTAAAGCCCATGTAGAAGCTTCTTTAGCTGGTAGAATAATTTTAGCTGGAATTTTGTTAAAATTAGGAGGCTACGGTTTATATCAAATAAGATACTTATATAATGTAAGAGGGTGTAAATCTTTTGGTGTATTATTCTTAATAAGATTAAGATTATGAGGGGGTTTTTTATCTAGTGTAATATGTTTACGTCAAAACGATATAAAAGCTTTTGTTGCTTATTCATCTGTTAGGCACATATCTTTAGTAATTTTAGGAATTTTAAATGATCAGTTTTGAGGGATTTTAAGTTCAATTTTAACTATATATGCCCATGGGTTAAGTTCGTCAGCTTTATTTTGTTTAACTTATTTTACTTATGTAAAAGTTCATTCTCGAAGAATACTATATATAAAAGGAATTTTACAAATATATCCTATGATTTCATTAAGTTGATTTGTCTATTGTTGTATTAATATAGCAGTACCCCCATCTTTGAATTTATTAGGTGAAATATTTATTGTTCCTACAATATATTCATTATCAATACTATTTATTTTAATAATAGGATTACTAGTATTTATAAGTGGGCTGTATAATATATATTTATATAGATGTATTAATCACGGGTTTTTTTCGTGTTTAATTAAACCAGGTTTTCCTATACAAAGTTACCAAATAATATCATTATTAATTCATTTTTTGCCAATATTATTTTTATTAAAACTTGAATTTTTTGTTTAAACAGAAATCTGTTTCAGAAATATTATTATATCTTTGATTTACAAAATCATTGCTTTAATATTTAAGCTATTCTGAAATGAACCTCATCAGTAAATTCTTACGTAAAGAAATAATCATACCACATCAACAAAGTGTCAATATCATGCAGCGGCTAAAAACCCTACGTGATGATTTTTATTAAAATGAAATATATATAATCGTCATAAGCATACAGATAAAAACGTTGCACCTACAGCAACATGAGTTCCATGAAATCCTGTTGCTATAAAGAAACAAGATCCATAAATCCCATCTGAGATAGAAAATATTGTTTCACTATATTCACCATATTGTAAAATTAAAAAATATAACCCTAAAATTACAGTTAACAGTAGTCCCTGTAGTGCTGATTTATAATTTCCTTCTTCAATTGAATGGTGACATCAAGTAATTGATACCCCTGATAAAAGTAATACTGAAGTATTTAATAAAGGTACTTGAAATGCTTGTAAAGTGTAGATTCCTGTTGGAGGTCAATGTGCTCCAACTTCTACTGATGGAGCTAATCTTCTATGAAAATATGCTCAAAAAAATGCAAAAAAGAAACAAACTTCTGATAAAATAAATAATGCAACTCCAATTTTTAACCCTTTAACTACTATTTTATTATGAAATCCTTGATATGTTGATTCTCGAATTACATCACGCCATCAAATTGATGAAATGATTGCTGTTGTAATTAATCTAAATAATAATAAGTTTATTGATGAGTAACGTAAATAATTAATTAACCCAATAGGTATACATAAAATTCTAAAAGAAATTAATAAAGGCCAAGGTCTAAATTCTACTAAATGAAAGGGCTGACGAGCCATTAAAACACTTAAATTATATAAACTTAAAATATATAATTATGTTAAACAACCGCCGGCTGAACGGGGTTCATTGATGTTGAACAATATGAATTTAATTTCGTTGTTTAAATTAATTCATCTAATGTATTATTTTTATTTATAATTATCATAAGCCCTATTATTAGATTAAGAACTAGAGATTGAGTTGTTGGTTGAATTGGTATAGAAATTGGTATATTTGGATTATTACCTTTACTTATTATACAAAGGGCTTCTAAAGAAGCAGTGATAAAATATTTTTTAATTCAGTCTTTATCTAGAGCTTTTATTTTTGTATCGGGTATTTTGTTTTTTAATTTTTCTGAACAAAGTATAACTTATTTTTATATTTTTTTAATAAGAATAAGATTAAAATTAGGGTTTTTTCCAGGTCATTTTTGGGTTACTAGAGTAGTTCAAAGATTATCTTGATTTTCTAATATATTACTTTTAGGTCCATTAAAAATTGCTCCTTTTGGATTTTTAAATTTAGTAGTTTCTAGACTACCAGATGTTCCTTTTTTATTTATAATTTTTGGTTTTTTAAGTGCATTTATAGGGTCGGTGTTAGGATTTAATCAAACTTGTGTCCGAGCAGTATTAGGGGCATCCTCAATTACACACTCTGGTTGAATAATAATTTCAATTTGTTTTGGTTATATATGAATATATATATTAGTTTATTTTTTTATTTTAATTATATTATTTTTAAGCTTAATATATCAAGATAATTTAATATCTGGGTTTAGATTATTATCTTTAAGTGGGTTACCGCCGTTTACTATATTTTTAGTTAAAATAAAGGTCCTATCTTATTTAGTTTTTTCAACTGAATATTTGATTTTTATTATTTTACTAATTAGTTCTGTTATTAGTTTATTTTTCTATTTAAAATTTTTCTATTCTTACATTTTAACTACTAAATTAAATTTATACTCTTTATTCATGTTTTTTTTAGTATTAGGTAATATTGTTGGAGTGTTTTCACTATTTTTATTATTTTTTGAGAGCTGAATAGCAATAAACTTTTAATTTATTAATTGGATTTTTTTAAAAAATCTTCTTGCGTTGGTTGTTTTCTACTAATCATAAGGATATTGGAACCTTATATTTAATTTTTGGGGTTTGATGTGGTTTAGTTGGTACTGGATTGTCTTTATTGATTCGTTTAGAATTAGGTACTTCTGGGGTGTTAATAGATGAACATTTTTATAATGTTATTGTTACTGCTCATGCTTTTATTATAATTTTTTTTATAGTTATACCAATAATAATTGGTGGATTTGGGAATTGAATAATTCCTTTATTAATTGGTGCTCCTGATATATCATTTCCTCGTATAAATAATATATCATTCTGATTACTACCACCATCATTTATTTTACTATTAGTTTCTTCTATAGTTGAAGGTGGAGTTGGGACTGGTTGAACAGTATACCCACCATTAAGTGGACCTATTGCTCATGGTGGTGCATCAGTTGATTTAGCTATTTTTTCTTTACATTTAGCAGGAATATCATCAATTTTAGGTGCTATTAATTTTATTACCACTGTTTTTAATATACGTGCTCCTGGAATTACTATAGAACGATTATCATTATTTGTTTGGTCTGTACTAATTACTGCTTTTTTATTATTACTTTCTTTACCTGTATTAGCAGGTGCTATTACTATACTCTTAACTGATCGTAATTTTAATACTAGATTTTTTGATCCAGCAGGTGGTGGTGACCCTATTTTATATCAGCATTTATTTTGATTTTTTGGACACCCTGAAGTTTATATTTTAATTTTACCAGGGTTCGGTATAGTATCTCATATTTTAAGAAATTTTGTTTCTAAACCTGCTTTTGGAACCTTAGGAATAATTTATGCAATAGTATCAATTGGTATTTTAGGATTTATTGTATGAGCTCATCATATGTTTACAGTAGGTATAGATGTAGATACACGTGCTTATTTTACTGCTGCAACTATAATTATTGCTGTTCCAACAGGAATCAAAGTTTTTAGTTGATTAATAACATTATATGGAAGACGTTGTTACTTATCGGCTTCTATGTATTGGGTATTAGGGTTTATTTTTTTATTTACTTTAGGTGGATTAACTGGTATTGTTTTATCTAATTCTTCTTTAGATATTATATTACATGATACTTATTACGTTGTAGCTCATTTTCATTATGTACTATCAATAGGAGCTGTTTTTGCATTATTTGCCGGGTTTGTTTACTGATTTCCAGTTATAACTGGTTATACTTTACACGAAGCAAGGGCTAAAGCTCATTTTTTTATTATGTTTTTTGCTGTAAACTTAACTTTTTTTCCTCAACATTTTTTAGGGTTAGCGGGAATACCTCGTCGATATGTAGATTACCCTGACACTTATTATAAATGAAATCAGATTTCATCTTATGGTTCTTTGTTTTCAATTATTGCAGTAATTATGTTTGTTTTTATTGTATGAGAAGCTTTTATTGCAGAACGAAGTTGTGTTTTTCCTACGGGATCTTCTCGAGAGTGAGATTTATTTTTACCTCCAGATTTTCATTCTAACTCTGAAACCTCTGTAGCTCCTTATTGTAAATAAAGTATTATGTATAGTTTAGTTACATTAAACTGGTCTAAAAATTTTTTAGTATTTACAAGTTATTATTTATTTATATGTTATTAATTATATAAAAGTAATTCATTAATATCTAAATTATTTTTACCTTTTGTATAAGTGTTTAATGAAAAATATATTTATTTAATTTCCCGAAGTTATACTGATATAAAATATTTAATTTTTTAATGTGACATAATTATCTTATTAAAATATATTTTAGAAATGAAAAATTTATCAAAGATAACGATATCTGGATTACATTTAAATGTATATAGTACTTTAGTCAATTAAAAGGTGTTTTGATCTTTTAAGAATAGAATATATTTTATTTTAATTTAGTTATTAAATAATTTTATAATTTTTTTTGTTATAAAATATAAATTAAATTTATAATCTGTTAATTAAATGTATTTTATTTAAAATTATTTAAATAAATATTTATGTTAAAATTAGTATTTTTAAAAATTAATAATAAGGAATTCGGCATATATATTTTTCATCTGTTTATCAAAAACATAGTTTTATGATAAAAATATAAAATAATACCTGCCCAGTGTTTAATAATAAATGGCCGCAGTACCTTGACTGTGCTAAGGTAGCATAATCAATTGGCTTTTAATTGAAGTCTGGAATGAAAGGATAAATGAAAAATTACTGTCTTATTTGTATTAATTAAAATTTATTTATAAGGTGAAAATACCTTATTTTTAAGAATAAAGACGAGAAGACCCTATGAATTTTTATTAAATATTAAATATTTATTATATATTTTTGTTGGGGCGACATTTTAACAAATTTAACTTAAAGTTTTTAATATAACGTTTATGTAAATTAAATTTAAATTACCTTAGGGATAACAGCATAATTTTTTTATAAGTTTGTGACCTCGATGTTGGACTAGGAACTATATGGCTAACCGTTAAAATAGATTTGTTCTGTTCGAACAATAATATCCTACATGATCTGAGTTCAGACCGGCGTAAGCCAGGTCAGTTTCTATCTTATAATATTTTATTTGTAGTACGAAAGGACCTAAATAATTTTTTTTAACTTGGCAGAATCTAATGCATTTGATTTAGAATCAAAATATAAATATTTTTAGTTGGTAAAATATTTTATAAAGAAAATTTAGTTTGCATCTAAAAAGAATAATATATTTATTATTTTTACCTTAAAGACAGTTTTAGAAAACACTAACTTTGGGAGTTAGTAAATAGTGGGATTACTATCTTTAAAT